AAAAAATACTAAACCTCAATTCCAAGAAATTCTATCTTCCAGCAAGACATTCACTGAGCAAGCGGAAATCCTTTTGAAGGAAGCTATTCAGGAACAGCTCGAACGGTTTCCACTTCAGGAACAAACATAAATTTTGCATGTTTACTCATTAGTAGGAGAGTAATCATTGAGAAATATTTTTCATTTGAATCATTCAAAAAAAAATTTCTTACTCTTTAGTATAGTCATTTAAAGAATAGATGGAAATTCAGATATTTAAAGAATAAATGGAAATAAGATTGCGTCCAATAGGAGTTGAACCTATACCAAAGGTTTAGAAGACCTCCGTCCTATCCATTAGACAATGGACGCTTTTCTTTCGTATTTTTTCTCTTGTTCAGATAAAAAACAATTACACAGAAACTATTTTAGGAAAGAAAAAAAGATCCATATCCAAATTGATGATGCATATATCATAAGGAATATGGAGCGGGTGGTGGGAATCGAACCCGTAACCCCAAGGTTATGAGCCTTGTGAGCTACCAAACTGCTCTACTCCACCTTAAACTAAAGAACTGGGAACTAATGGATAAAAAAAGGTTGGATACGCCCCTCTACCATATCTATATAAATAGAATAGTCCATTTATACAGAATGGTAAAGAGGGCTCTTCTATGATCATAAATCACAGAGATCCATGCAAATACGAAACGAGATTTTATCCTTACCAACTGGATCTTGTTGCACCCGGTAACAAACATGCATAAACCATTTCTCGAAGTATGTGTCCGGATAGCCCAAAATCTCGATAGTTAGCTCTGGGTCTTCCGGTCAAAAAACAACGTCGATGAAGGCGTATAGGTGCACTATTACGTGGTAGGGATTGCAATTTTTCCTGAATTTCCCATTTTTCACTCAAGGATGAAACTTTGCTTATCTTTTTTTTTGAGGATCGACGAATCAAATGATATTTCTGTTCCAATTTCTGCCGCTTCTCCTCTCTCTGAATTAAACTTTTTCTTGCCATAATGTACCGTTCCTATTATTATCAAGTATACAGTTCGGGTCCTAGATGGGAAAATAAATAGAATAAGAAATATAAGAAGGATGTCCAGGAAGTTTTATTCGGCTCAATCCTTTTTTTTTAGAAAAAAAAAGATTGGGCCGAGTTTAATAGCAATCAATTAGAAGCACAAAGAAGAATTACTGAATTTTGCACACTTTTTTTTTCTTTCTATTTCACTTATTTATCTAGTTTATCTACCGGATCGAACTCAAATTTGATCGCCTTCCATATTTCACAAGCTGCGGCTAGTTCAGGACTCCATTTGCTAGCTTGACGGATAATTTCATTACCTTCACGAGCAAGATCGCGTCCTTCATTACGAGCTTGTACACACGCTTCTAAAGCCACCCGATTAGCTACTGCACCAGGTGCATTTCCCCAAGGATGTCCTAAAGTTCCTCCACCAAACTGTAATACGGAATCATCTCCAAAGATTTCGGTCAGAGCAGGCATATGCCAAACATGAATACCCCCTGAAGCCACCGGAATAACACCCGGCATCGAAACCCAGTCCTGAGTGAAAAAGATACCGCGACTACGATCTTTTTCAATATAATCATCACGCAATAAATCAACAAAGCCCAACGTCATTTCGCGTTCCCCTTCTAGCTTACCTACTACTGTACCAGCGTGGATATGATCTCCACCAGACATACGCAATGCTTTAGCTAGTACACGAAAATGCATACCATGATTTTTCTGTCTATCAATAACTGCATGCATTGCCCGGTGGATGTGAAGAAGTAGGCCATTGTCGCGGCAATAATGAGCCAAACTAGTATTTGCCGTGAATCCTCCAGTTAAGTAGTCATGCATTACGATAGGAGCCCCTAATTCCCTCGCAAATACAGCTCTCTTAGTCATTTCCTCGCATGTACCTGCAGTCGCATTCAAGTAATGCCCCTTGATTTCACCCGTTTCGGCCTGTGCTTTATAAAGTGCTTCGGCACAAAATAAGAAACGGTCCCTCCAACGCATAAATGGTTGTGAGTTCACGTTTTCATCATCTTTGGTAAAATCAAGTCCACCACGTAGACATTCATAAACTGCTCTACCATAATTTTTTGCGGATAATCCCAATTTTGGTTTAATAGTACATCCCAATAGGGGACGACCATACTTGTTCAACTTATCCCTTTCAACTTGGATGCCATGAGGTGGGCCTTGGAAAGTTTTTGAATAAGCAGGGGGAATTCGCAGATCCTCCAGACGTAGAGCTCGTAGGGCTTTGAAACCAAATACGTTACCCACAATGGAAGTAAACATGTTAGTAACAGAACCCTCTTCAAATAGGTCTAACGGATAAGCTACATAAGCGATATATTGATTTTCCTCCCCAACAACGGGCTCGATGTGATAGCATCGTCCTTTGTAACGATCAAGACTGGTAAGTCCATCAGTCCAAACAGTTGTCCATGTACCAGTAGAAGATTCGGCAGCTACCGCAGCCCCTGCTTCTTCAGGGGGAACCCCGGGTTGAGGAGTTACTCGGAATGCTGCCAAGATATCAGTATCTTTGGTTTCGTAGTCCGGGGTGTAGTAAGTCAATTTATAATCCTTAACACCAGCTTTAAATCCAACACTTGCTTTAGTTTCTGTTTGTGGTGACATAAGTCCCTCCCTACAACTCATGAATTAAGAATTCTCACAACGACAAGGTCTACTCGATATGGATTAGGCGTAAATGAAACCTTTGCAAAAATCTTTTAAAAGAAAAAGGATATTCAATTAATATCAACTCATTAAATAAAATAAATGTTATTGTTAAGTTAATGAATATGTTTCATTGCTCGTCTGAGAGCTAGCTTCGCTCCTATATAATAGATATACCGTGTGTATGTTTTATATGAATAGAGTTCTTGTTATGATAAGTTAAAATGGTTCGTTATTAAACCATGTATTTGATTCACCAAATCCATCATTATTGTATACTCTTTGATATATATAGCGCAACCCAAACCAATCCTAATCTTTATTTTGCAAGTTCTTAATTGGCCCCGTTCTTATTTTGAATCTAAATACCTAAATACTAAGAAAATTCTCTGTTGACAGCAATCTATGCTTCACAGTAATATATGTTGTATATCTAAATCCTAGATACGAAAATAGGCACAATTCCTCCACAAAAGAAAGGGTGAAATCAATATGAAAAAAAAAAGATTGGTTGAACTTGAAAATTGACTCATTCAATGAGTAAACGATTGAATGGGATTCGATTGGGCAACTAAATCAAGTGCTAGCCCCCTTTTCTCTCTTATTGAATTAACTAATTAATTTCCTTTTTACTTTTTTACTTTTGGATATTTATTTTGATTTGGCATTATTCAAAAAAAAGAAAAATTTCGACAAATTGTACTTTATGATAATTATGAGAACCAATCCTACTACTTCTCGTCCCGGGGTTTCGACAATTGAAGAAAAAAGCACAGGGCGTATCGATCAAATTATTGGACCAGTGCTGGATGTCACTTTTCCCCAGGGCAAGCTGCCTTATATTTATAACGCTTTGGTAGTCAAGAGTCGAGACACTGCCGGTAAGCAAATTAATGTGACTTGTGAGGTACAACAATTATTGGGAAATAATCGAGTTAGAGCTGTAGCTATGAGTGCTACAGACGGACTGACGAGAGGAATGGAAGTGATTGACACGGGAGCTCCTCTAAGTGTTCCAGTCGGCGGAGCTACTCTCGGACGAATTTTCAACGTTCTTGGAGAGCCTGTTGACAATTTGGGTCCTGTAGATACTAGCGCAACATTCCCTATTCATAGATCTGCGCCTGCCTTTATCGAGTTAGATACGAAATTATCAATCTTTGAAACAGGTATTAAAGTGGTCGATCTTTTAGCTCCTTATCGGCGTGGAGGAAAAATCGGACTATTTGGGGGGGCTGGAGTAGGTAAAACAGTACTCATCATGGAATTGATCAACAACATTGCTAAAGCTCATGGAGGCGTATCCGTATTTGGCGGAGTAGGGGAACGTACTCGTGAAGGAAATGATCTTTATAAGGAAATGAAAGAATCCGGAGTAATTAATGAAAAAAATCTTGCAGAATCAAAGGTAGCTCTAGTCTATGGTCAAATGAATGAACCGCCGGGAGCTCGTATGAGAGTTGGTTTGACTGCCCTAACTATGGCGGAATATTTCCGAGATGTTAATAAGCAAAACGTGCTTCTATTCATCGATAATATCTTTCGTTTCGTCCAAGCAGGGTCAGAAGTATCTGCCTTATTAGGGAGAATGCCCTCTGCAGTGGGTTATCAACCTACCCTTAGTACAGAAATGGGTTCTTTGCAAGAAAGAATTACTTCTACCAAAAAGGGATCTATAACTTCGATCCAAGCGGTTTATGTACCTGCGGACGATTTGACCGACCCTGCTCCTGCCACGACATTTGCACATTTAGATGCTACTACCGTACTTTCCAGAGGATTAGCTTCCAAGGGTATTTATCCAGCAGTAGATCCTTTAGATTCAACCTCAACTATGTTACAGCCTCGGATCGTTGGCAACGAACATTATGAAACTGCGCAAAGAGTTAAGCAAACTTTACAACGTTACAAGGAACTTCAGGACATTATCGCAATTCTTGGGTTGGATGAATTATCAGAGGAGGATCGTTTAACTGTAGCAAGAGCACGAAAAATTGAGCGTTTCTTATCACAACCCTTCTTTGTGGCAGAAGTTTTTACCGGTTCTGCAGGAAAGTATGTTGGTCTTGCAGAAACAATTAGGGGGTTTCAACTGATCCTTTCCGGAGAATTAGATGGTCTACCCGAACAGGCCTTTTATTTGGTGGGTAACATCGATGAAGCTAGCACGAAAGCTATAAACTTAGAAGAGGAGAACAAATTGAAGAAATGAAATTAAATCTTTATGTACTTACTCCTAAGCGAATTATTTGGGATTGCGAAGTGAAAGAAATCATTTTATCTACTAATAGTGGGCAAATTGGCGTATTACCAAACCACGCCCCTATTAACACAGCTGTAGATATGGGTCCTTTGAGAATACGCCTCCTCAACGACCAATGGTTAACGGCGGTTCTGTGGAGTGGTTTTGCGAGAATAGTTAATAATGAGATCATCATTTTAGGAAATGATGCGGAGTTGGGTAGTGACATTGATCCGCAAGAAGCTCAACAAGCGCTTGAAATAGCCGAAGCTAACTTGAGTAGAGCTGAGGGTACGAAAGAATTGGTTGAAGCGAAGCTAGCTCTCAGACGAGCTAGGATACGAGTAGAGGCTGTCAATTGGATTCCTCCATCCAATTGAAGACAATCCAATAGTTTAATCTGATACAAAGAAAAAAAGAAGAAGGGTAGAAAAAATTGCTAGATACCATTGGACTGACTTTGGTATCTAATAATTTTTTCTACCTACCTACTATTGGATTTGAACCAATGACTCCCGCCGTATGAAAGCAATACTCTAACCACTGAGTTAAGTAGGCAATTTATCACCACAAAGGAATACCCATTCCTTCGATCGATTATAGAGAGAATCCTTTTTCTAAGCAATACCGCTCTGTTAACAGTAAACAGATCAAAGAGATATCGTATGGGGTTAGGGAATATTCATCTTGACAAGAAATTATCTATATGTTAAGATATCTCTGACAAGGGCTATAGCTCAGTTAGGTAGAGCACCTCGTTTACACGTGCGCCAATGCTTTTCAAGGGAGCTTATTATGCAATGAACATAATTGATCTTATTGCAAAATCAATGTCTTACTTCATGGATTCGAGAGAACAAGAGAACAATAGCCTGACAAATAGTTGGTTCGGTCTGATTCTAGTGCCAATTCAGGTGCCTAATCAAATAGAACCCTTATTGATTTGCTAATTGATAAGGTAAATATCCAGCCCACTCAATGCTAGGCGTAATGAGGATAAGGGCCTCAAAAAAACTTCTTTTCGTTCTATGAACTTTAAGGTGTATGAAGTCTCATATTCAACTCTTACAGCGGAACGATAGAGACTCCATTTAACTTAGGTTGATTTCATTTAGGCCGGAGGCAGACCTAAGTCAAGGTAATCCTTCTTTGAAACACTTTGGTATTGCTCCTAGATAGATCATAATACAAATAATGAATCAGAGCACATGGAGCCATCTCATTATCTTTCCTTAAAGAAAAAATATGGTGGACTAACTGATCTTTACATCAGTCGATGAAAGAGCCCAATGCAAAAAAATGCATGTTGGGTCTTTGAAACAGTTCGAATCATTTCGATAATAATCAGTTTGATCTGTTTTACCGAGAAGGTCTACGGTTCGAATCCGTATAGCCCTAATACATTCCATTTTTGGATTTTTGGATAGACATTCTATTTTGGGTTTAGTATAGCTTTCATTTCCTCATTAGTACTTGTTTATAGACTGGGCAGTTGATTGATCCATAGAATAGAGATAAAAGCATTACCACAGGTTCATTCATCTAAAATCATAGAGACAGGAAAATAAAAACGAAAATACATTCCATAGAATCGGTCGATCCATTAGATTATGTTTATGTATTCCTATTTCTATCAAACCAATAGAAGCAAGGATCCTTTACCTGATTTTCATTCTATCATACTTCGAATAGGATATGCTCTAAATCCCTAGACTTCCCTATAATGACTGCAATGATTTTCTCCGTTTTGATAATTACTATTTTGTTTGAATTAGGTTACTTTCATTATATATGCATTATCAAAATAGATTTTCTTTCTATTTATCTACTTTCTATTTAAATAGAAAGAAAATCTAATCTATTCCGAAATGGAAAGTCTATATCTATATAAAGAATATATCTATATAAAGAAAGAGTAAAGAAGAAAACATAATATTCTGTCTCATAGTTCTGAAATAGAGTTCGAATAAATAGTATTACTATTCATTAGACTCCATTAGTAATAAAATCTCTTATTAGGTTCTATATTTAGCTAATAGTCTATTAGTATTTTCCAGTAGTATTTTCGTTTTTATTTAATAGTCTTTTCCTTTCATTAAAGGATAGAAATAGAGTAAAAGATAGAGCAATTCTTTTTTCTAGAGATTATAGAGAAAGCGAGACAAAGTAAAGCGAGAGAGTTTTCTTTGTATAAGAATTATGTCTACACCATATCGAAATAGAATTGAAATCAAAAAGGGAGTCGGGATTCTGTTGGATGAATCTTTAAACAAGACATGTCATAGAGCAAACAAACGCTGAACTAAGCGCTTTGGTTTGAGCAAAATCTATTCTTGTTTCACCGAGGAAAAGAGAGAAATTCTGGATAAATTGACAATGCCGACTTGAATTGACGAATTCAGTTCAGCCTATTCCACATTAATGGGAGTACATTTATGTTTCTGCTTCACGAATATGATATTTTCTGGACATTGCTAATAATAGCAAGCCTTATTCCTATTTTGGCATTTTTTATTTCAGGACTTTTAGCCCCGGTTAGTGAAGGACCAGAGAAGCTTTC